TTAAAGCTGTTTTGAAATTTAAGTTCTATAGGTTTTGGCTGGTGGTGTGGGTGAGAGAAATAATTTAGTCAATACTAAAATTAAAGTTATATTTTGTGAACTACTAGAATGTGGGAGCCGCCTAAATTGGTGGTGGAAAAATAAATGTTTTTGGGGTTTGGCATTTTAGGGGGTAAGGGGGTTTGGTAATCTATATGTCATTCAAGCATTAATAAAAATGTATTCGAGGTTTAATTATGTGGATAAATGACCCTTGAATTATAGGTTCGTCTAGACATTAAGCTGACTTTCAAGCCTTGATGGCTATGTTGATGAAGGCATCCTAGAAGTTAAAAATACCAAATGTGCGAGACCACAGTTATGTTGGGCATGGGCTGATTAGACCCGTACCATCGAGATGTCTTATTTAAGGGGAACGTATGGGCGATAACGCATTTGATGGCCCTGAAGTAAGAACCAGATGTCTGATAAAGTTTCATTATAGCTACCCCCAAGTTGTATGGGCCCGGAGCGAGAAGAGGGGCATAGGTGGGCGGGTTGTTGGTTTCACGGAGGATGGTAGAAATTGAGACCAAATGTGGAAGGGGATAGTCATATGGAAGAGAAAGGTTTATGACGTTAATGGTGTATGTAAGATAACACAGATATGTCTTAAAAGCATTAATTGAATGTATATAAATAATAGACATGTTGTTAAGATTATATGTGGAATATACATTTATGTCTTATTACATTAACTTGGAATACTTGCTTATATGCTTGGGGAATATAATTTAATGTACGATATACATAAATGTTCTAATGTATTAGATAATTTTATGTACGCAAGAAGTAGTTTAGCGAGAATGTCAGCTTTGGGTGTTGATGGCAGGGAGATACTCCTTCTTCTTGATGTCCTAAGAAGAATAATTCTTCATTTTTGGTTTACAAGACCAGGGTAATAATTTATACTATTAGGACATAGGTTTCATTTAAGTAGGTTGTCTTCGATAATTCCTGAGATAGGTATCAGGATAAGGATAATAGAGAAGTAACTGATTGATGCTAGTTGGCCAATAATGATAAATGGATGTTCTACTGGTTGTCCTCCGATTCAAGTTAGTACTAGTAGGTTTGCTACTAAGATTCAGTAAAGAATTTGTGTGATTGGACGGAATGTGAGACTTCGTTGTTTTGAGGTGTGGAGTAGGGGTATTAGTGCTAGGATAAGGATGGAAAGGATTAGGGCTAGGACTCCTCCTAGTTTATTAGGGATGGATCGTAGGATGGCATAGGCAAAGAGGAAATATCATTCTGGTTTGATATGGGGAGGTGTGTTGAGTGGGTTGGCTGGTGTATAGTTGTCGGGGTCTCCTAGTAAATCTGGAAAAAATAGTACTAGAATTATTAGGAGGGCAATTATTAAGATGATTCCAAGAATGTCTTTAATTGTATAGTACGGGTGGAATGGGATTTTATCTGAGTCAGAGTTTAAGCCCGTTGGGTTATTAGAGCCCGTTTCGTGAAGAAATAGAAGGTGGACGATGACTAGGGCTGCGATAATGAATGGGAGGATGAAGTGAAATGCGAAAAAGCGTGTTAGTGTTGCTTTATCTACTGAGAATCCTCCTCAGATTCATTCTACTAATGTAGTTCCAATGTATGGGATTGCTGAGAGTAAGTTTGTAATGACTGTTGCTCCTCAGAATGATATTTGTCCTCATGGAAGTACATAGCCTATGAATGCGGTTGCTATTACTGCGAAGAGTAGGACTACTCCAATGTTTCATGTTTCTGTAAATGTGTAGGATCCATAGTATACCCCTCGTCCTACATGAAGGAATAAGCAAATAAAAAATATTGATGCTCCATTTGCGTGTATGTATCGGATTACTCATCCGTAATTTACGTCTCGGCAGATATGTGTTACTGATGAGAATGCTGTTATAGTGTCTGATGTGTAGTGTATTGCCAGGAATAAACCTGTAATGATTTGGATTATTAGGCAAATTCCTAATAGAGAGCCGAAGTTTCATCATGATGAGATATTGGATGGGGCAGGTAAGTCAATGAATGAGTGGTTGATAATTTTGAGTAGTGGATGAGTTTTTCGTATATTTGTCATTTGAGGGTTTCTATAGTTGAATTACAACAATGATTTTTCATGTCATTAGTCACAGTTATGTGCTGTGTGGAAATAATGAATAATTATATTTTTATTTTAAGTTTAGTGTTTTTGGGTGGTTGTCTTGGGTTAGCGTTGAAACCCTCACCAATTTATGGGGGTTTATGTTTAATTGTTAGTGGGTTTGTTGGTTGTTTTATGATTTTAGGGTTTGGGGGTTCATTTTTAGGTTTGTTGGTGTTTTTAATTTATTTAGGTGGAATAATGGTTGTGTTTGGGTATACAACGGCTATGTCTACTGAGGAATATCCTGAGACTTGAGGCTCTAGTTGGTTGTTTTTTAATTTTTTGGTTGTTGGGCTTTTGATGGAGTTGTCTTTTGTGTGATTGGTTGATAGTTGAAGTAAAATTGAGTTAGTCAATGTAGATAGTTTAAGTGATTGAATGATGTATGAGGTTGATGATGTTGGGATAATACTGGAGGGTGGTGTTGGGGTTGCAGCAATGTATAGTTGTGCTACTTGAATGATGGTTGTGGCTGGGTGGGCGTTGTTTGCTGGTATTTTTATTATTATTGAGATCACTCGGGAGTAATAATAAAAATTATAACAACTAGGATTATGGTAATTATGAATGATAGAAAGTACAGTTTAATCATTCCTTTTTGGCTAGTTAGTATTTTGGATGTGAGGGTATGAATAAATGAAGTTGATTTTGGGATAGATTTTTCTAGTCAGATTATGTCTAAAAGTCCTAGGGATACTTTGAAGCTGGGATCTAGAGATTTTAGGGGAATTGTTCGGTGTAGGATAGATGGGAAGAAGCCTAGAGAGGTTGAGAATACTGAGTAAGGTTTAATTTTGTGTACTGAGAATTTTAGGGTTAAATTATTAAGTTCTAGGGCAATTAAGAAACCTAGGATGGAAATTAGTAGGGCTAAGATTTTTAAATATAATGGTATTGTAAGGACTTGAATGTTGGTTGGTGGAAGACTATTAGAGATAATATAGCCGGCTAGGATGCTGCCTAGGGCTAATCGTTTAATAGGGTTAATTAAGTTTGGGTTATTTTCGTTAATGATAATTATAGGGGGATATCGGGGTTTTGTCATAGCAACAAAGTAAATGATTCGTATGCTGTATATGGCTGTTATTGATGTGGCTATAAGTGTAATTAGTAGGGCTCAGGCGTTGGCATGACAGGTGTTTATAGATTCAATGATGGAGTCTTTAGAATAAAATCCTGTTAGGAATGGTATTCCTGTTAAGGCTAGGCTACCGATAATGAGGCAGGATGATGTGAATGGTATAATTTTTATAATGCCTCCTATTTTTCGAATGTCTTGTTCGTCATTTAAATTGTGGATAATTGATCCTGAGCATATAAATAATATGGCTTTGAAGAATGCGTGTGTACAGATGTGAAGGAAGGCTAAGTAGGGTTGATTAATTCCTAAGGTTACTATTATCAGGCCTAGTTGGCTTGATGTGGAGAAGGCTACAATTTTTTTTACATCGTTTTGTGTGAGTGCGCAGATGGCTGTAAATAGTGTAGTCAGGGCTCCAAGGCACATTATTGTTGTCAGGATTGTACTGTTGTTTGATATGAGTGGATGAAATCGGATAAGTAAGAAAATACCTGCTACAACTATGGTACTAGAGTGCAGTAGGGCTGATACTGGTGTAGGTCCTTCTATAGCTGAAGGAAGTCATGGGTGAAGACCAAATTGGGCTGATTTTCCTGTAGCTGCAATTAATAGTCCTATTAAAGGGATGAGATTGCTGTTATTGGTAAGTAGAATTTGTTGGAGCTCTCAGGAGTTTATATTAAGATAATACCATGTTATGGCTAGAATGAAGCCTACATCTCCGATTCGGTTGTATAGAATGGCTTGTAGGGCGGATGTATTTGCGTCGGCTCGCCCGTATCATCAACCGATAAGTAGGAAAGATATAATTCCTACTCCCTCTCAACCGATGAATAGTTGAAATAAGTTATTAGCTGAGGTTAGAATAATTATAGTAATTAGAAATATCGTTAGGTATTTGATAAATCGGTTGATGTGATAGTCTGAATGTATATATCATGAAGAGAACTGTATAATAGATCATGTGACATATAATGATACTGATAGAAATAAAATAGAGAAGTAATCAATTTTGAAACTTATTGTAATGTTGATTGAGTTGATGGAAATTCAGTGTCAGTTGGCGATCATATATTCTGTATTTTGGTGAAAAAATGAAAGTAAGGGTAGTAGACTGAGGAAAAATGAGAACTTGATTGATGCGGTGGCGTAAAGTGGTAAGTTTATATGTTTTGTTAGGTTTGTTAGGGAAATTAGTATAGGAGATGAGAGAATAATAAAAATTGTTAAGATTGATGATGTGATTGTATTAATTACTTTTATTTGGAGTTGCACCAAGATTTTTGGTTCCTAAGACCAATGGATTGCTTTTATCCTATAAAAGTAAGAAAGCCATGTGATTAGACATGGTGGCATGAATTAGCAGTTCTTGCATTCTTTCTTGGTAGACAAGGAGTGTTAGTCTCCTGTTATTAGATTCACAGTCTAATGTTTTTTGTAAACTATATCTACATATTGTTAACCCTGAGATAAGTTTTGGGTTAATAGTAAGAAGTGCTAGTGGGAGGATATGGAGAAATATTAGGGTTAGTTCTCGAGTGTGGGAGGGTTGAAGATTATTTATGTGGTTTACTGGTTTTCCTCGTTGTGTAGTAATAATTATATACATTGAATACATAGCTGTAATTACGATGTTAACTCCTATAAGGATGATTGAGAAGTTAGATCAGGAAAATAGTGATATGGCAATAAATAATTCTCCCATGAGATTAATTGATGGTGGTAAAGCTAGGTTGGCTAGGCTAGCTAGTAATCATAGTGTTGCCATTAGGGGAAAAATTGTTTGTAAGCCTCGGGCTATAATTATAGTTCGGTTATGAATTCGTTCGTAGTTTGAGTTTGCTAGACAAAATAGAAGGGATGAGGTTAGTCCGTGGGCGATTATTAGTATTGAGGCTCCTATGAAGCTTCATGGTGTTTGGATTATAATAGATGAGATTACTAGGGCTATGTGGCTTACTGAGGAGTAAGCGATAAGTGACTTAAGATCTGTCTGTCGAAGGCAGATAGAACTTGTTATAATTATACCTCAGACAGATAGAATAATGAAAGGGTAGGCTATATGTTTTGTTAATGGGTCTAGGATAATTGAGATTCGTATCATGCCATATCCTCCTAATTTTAAGAGAATGGCTGCTAGGATTATGGAGCCTGCGATTGGAGCTTCTACATGTGCTTTGGGAAGTCATAGGTGGACTCCATACAATGGTATTTTGATGAGGAATGCTAGCATGCATGCTAGTCATAAGATGTTATTTGATCAGGAGGGGTCTATTGAGTTAGTTGTTAGTAATAGGATTGAAAAGTTTAATGAGCCTGTGGAGTTTTGGATATAGATGAGGGCGATTAGGAGGGGGATAGAACCGATAAGTGTGTAGAATAGAAAGTAGATTCCTGCGTTTAATCGTTCTGTTTGATTACCCCATCGGGTAATGATAATTAGTGTGGGGATTAAGGTAGCTTCAAATAGAATGTAGAATATGATTAGTTCGGTTGCTGAAAAAGTTATAATTAAAAGAATTTGCAAGCTAATTAATATGGAGATATAAAATTTTTGGTGTGAGGGTTTTTCTTTTTTCAGGTGGTTTTGACTAGCTATTAGTATTAGTGGTAGGAGTCAGGTAGTCAAGATAATTAATGGGGAGGATAATGGGTCTGAGGAGAATAAAGTTGAGAAGTTAAGGTAGTTTTCATCGTTTTGTCATAGAAGATACAGGCTAATGATACTTACTATGAAGCTGTGAGATGTAATGTTTGTTCAGACTATTTTAGGTGGGGATAGTCATGTTATTAAAAGAAGTATGGTTGAGGGGATAATAATTTTTAACATTGGAGTAGGTTAAGGTTTTGGACATAGTCAGTTCCGTATGTATTTGATACTTTTACTAGTAGAGCTAATCCTACTGCTGCTTCGCATGCTGCAAACACTATGATTGTGATAGGGATAGGTATGGAAATTATGGAGTAGGAATTTAGGGTTATTGTTGAGACTATAATAAATAAGGATAATATCATACCTTCTAGGCATAGAAGGGTAGATATCAGGTGAGAGCGGAATATCAGTGTACCTAGAAGTGACAAGATAAAAGAGGCTATTAAGTTGAGGAAGGTAGATGACATTTTTGGTAATTATGGTAGGCACCATAATCTAATGAGTCGAAATCATTAATTTTTGTTTAAACTAATTACCATTATTCTGTCCATTCTAGGCCTTTTTGTGTTCATTCGTAACATAGACCTAGGGATAAGATAGTAACTAGGATAAAGGCTGTGAGGGTTGTTGTAGTAGTATTTGTAAATTGGATGGCTCATGGGAGGGGTAATAGGAGGGCAATTTCTAGGTCAAATAGGAGGAAGGTGATGGCTACTAGAAAAAATTTTATTGAAAAGGGTAGTCGTGCGGAACTTGTTGGGTCAAAGCCACATTCGTATGGGTTGGCTTTTTCTGAGTACAAGTTAATTTGGGGCAGTCAGAATGCAATAAGAATAAGGGCTAATGATAGGAGAATGTTGATAGAAATAATGATAAATAAATTGATTACTCTCTTCCGTTAGTTCCAGAATCTACTGATTGGAAGTCAGTTATATTAATTATAATAAGAGAGTAAGATCCTCATCAATAGATGGAAACATACAGGAAAAGTCATACTACGTCTACGAAATGTCAGTATCATGCTGCTGCTTCAAATCCGAAATGGTGTTTTGATGTAAAATGAAATTTGAGTTGTCGTAGGAGACACACGATAAGAAAGGTTGATCCGATAATTACATGGAGGCCGTGAAATCCTGTTGCTATGAAGAATGTGGATCCATAGATACCGTCTGAAATGGAAAATGATGTTTCAAAATATTCTGAGGCTTGGAGAATAGTAAAATAGAGTCCTAGGGTGATGGTAATGAGAAGAGCTTGATTTATATGATTTCGTTTACCTTCTATTAGGCTATGGTGGGCTCAGGTGATGGATACGCCTGAAGCTAGAAGTACTGATGTGTTGAGAAGTGGGACTTCAAGAGGGTTTAGAGGTGAAATTCCTGTTGGTGGTCAGCAGCCTCCAAGGTCGTGTGTTGGTACGAGACTGGAGTGATAGAATGCTCAGAAGAATCCAGCAAAAAAGAAAACTTCGGATACGATAAATAGGATTATTCCGTATCGGAGTCCTTTTTGGACAATAGGAGTATGATGTCCTTGATAAGTACCTTCACGAATAATGTCTCGTCATCATTGGTATATTGTTAGGGTATTTGCTAGTAGGCCTATAGAAAGAAGTGAAGTTGAATTATAATGAAATCATATTACTAGTCCGGATGTTAGTAAGAGGGCTGAGAAGGCTCCTGTTAATGGTCATGGACTAGGATTTACTATGTGATATGCATGTGTTTGGTGGGTCATTATGTATTATCGTGTAAGTAAAGGCTTACAAGCAGTGTAAATACGTAAGCTTGAATTAATGCTACGGCAAATTCTAGTACTGTAAGAAGGAGTAGGGTAACAAATGTGATTGTAGCGGTGGGCGGGCTGATGCTTATTAGTACTAGGGTGGCCCCTCCGATTAGGTGTATGAGGAGGTGGCCTGCAGTGATGTTTGCTGTTAGTCGCACTGCTAAGGCTATTGGTTGAATAAAGAGACTGATTGTTTCAATAATAATTAGTATTGGGATAAGTGAAATTGGGGTTCCTTGTGGGAGAAAATGGGCTAGTGAGTTTTTTAGTTTGTGTCGAAACCCTAAGATTACTGCTCCGGCCCATAATGGGATTGCTATGCTTAGATTTATAGATAGTTGTGTTGTTGGTGTAAATGTGTGGGGTAATAAGCCTAAGAGATTAGTAGATCCAATAAATATGATTAGTGAGACAATTATAAGTGCTCATGTCCGTCCTTTTGGGGTGTGAATTAATATTATTTGTTTAATAATAAGCTTGATAAGTCAGTGCTGAAATGAGTGAAGACGGTTACTGATTAAGCGTTCGGATGATGGAAATAGGATTGATGGAAATATAATAATGGTAATGACAATTGGCAGACCTATTACTGTAGGGGTGATGAAAGAGGCAAATAAATTTTCGTTCATTTTGATTCTCAAGGGTTTTTTGTTTTTGGTGTTTGGATTGTTTTTGATGAGGGTGATAGAGGAAATGATTGAAAAGAAATTTTTAGTTGAAACAGGATAAATAAAGTAATTATTGATGAAATGATAGTAATAAACCATGTTGATGTGTCTAATTGTGGCATATCACTGTGGAGATTTTTAAGTCTCTGACTTTAACTTAAAAGGTTAACGCTTTAAGCTTCACAGTGAATTTAGATTATTGAAGATGATCAGTTTTCGAAGTGCTTTAGTGGTACTATTTCAAGAACAATAGGTATAAAACTATGGTTAGAGCCGCAGATTTCTGAGCATTGACCGTAAAATAGTCCTGGACGATTGGATGTGATTGTTGCTTGGTTTAGACGTCCTGGGATAGCGTCAGTTTTTAGTCCTAGTGATGGGACGGCTCATGAATGAAGGACATCTTCGGATGAAATGAGTATACGAATCGGTAACTCTATTGGGAGAGTGACTCGGTTATCTACTTCTAGTAGTCGAAAATCGCCTGGTTTTAGATCGTTTGTAGGTACTATATAAGAATCAAAGCATAAATCTTCGTAGTCTGTATATTCATAGCTTCAATATCATTGGTGACCCATAGTTTTTACTGTAAGCACTGGATTATTAATTTCATCTATTATATATAAAATACGTAGGGATGGGAGTGCAATTATAATAAGGATTACAGCTGGTAGAATTGTTCAAATAGTTTCGACTGCCTGGGCATCTATAGTACTAGTGTGTGTTAGTTTTGTTGTTAATATGGATGAAATGATGTAAAGTACTAGAGAGCTGATGAGAAAAACGATTATTAATGTGTGATCATGAAAGTTTATAAGTTCCTCTATAATAGGGGATGTGGCGTCTTGTAAGCCTAGTTGGAATGGGTAAGCCATGTAAGATATATAGATTTAGTCTATAATTTAACCTTGACAAGGTTATGTAATTATTTTACTAATATCTCATGGAGAAAGACATAGAGGTTATGGAATTGGCTTGAAACCAGTTTAAGGGGGTTCGATTCCTTCCTTTCTTATTTTACTTTTACATAGGAAGGTTCTTCAAATGTGTGGTATGGGGGTGGGCAGCCGTGAAGTCATTCTAGGTTAGTTGAAGAGTAGGTTACTGATATGACTTCTCGTTTTGAGGCAAAAGCTTCTCAGATTATGAAAATTATTACGATAACGGCTGTGAGTGAAATAAATGATCCTATTGAGGATACTGTGTTTCATGTAGTGTAAGCGTCTGGATAGTCTGAATATCGTCGAGGTATGCCTGAGAGTCCTAAGAAATGTTGGGGGAAGAATGTTATGTTAACTCCAACAAATATGATTGCGAAGTGGGCTTTGGCTCATGTGTCGTCTAGGGTATAGCCTGAAAACAGTGGAAATCAGTGAACGAATCCGGCTATAATGGCAAATACAGCTCCTATAGATAGAACATAGTGAAAGTGGGCTACTACGTAGTATGTGTCATGAAGGACAATGTCGAGTGAGGAGTTTGATAAGACAATCCCTGTTAGGCCTCCAACTGTAAATAGGAAAATAAACCCTAAAGCTCATAATATAGCTGGGGATCATTTGATATTGCCTCCGTGAAGTGTTGCTAGTCAGCTAAATACTTTTACGCCAGTTGGGATGGCGATGATTATAGTGGCGGATGTAAAGTAAGCTCGTGTGTCAACGTCTAAGCCTACTGTGAATATGTGATGGGCTCAAACAATAAATCCTAAGAATCCAATAGACATCATAGCTCATACTATGCCTATATATCCGAATGGTTCTTTTTTCCCTGAATAATAGGTGACTACATGAGAGATAATTCCAAATCCTGGGAGAATTAGAATATATACTTCTGGGTGACCAAAAAATCAGAATAGATGTTGGTAGAGAATTGGGTCACCTCCTCCTGCAGGGTCAAAGAAAGTTGTGTTTAGGTTTCGGTCTGTTAATAGTATAGTGATTCCTGCGGCTAGTACTGGGAGTGAAAGGAGTAGAAGTACAGCTGTAATTAGTACAGATCATACAAATAATGGGGTTTGATATTGGGTTATAGCTGGGGGTTTTATGTTGATAATAGTTGTAATGAAGTTGATTGCACCTAGAATAGATGATACACCAGCTAGGTGAAGAGAAAAGATAGTTAAGTCAACTGATGCTCCGGCATGGGCTAAGTTACCGGCTAATGGTGGGTAGACTGTTCAGCCGGTTCCTGCACCTGCTTCTACTATAGAAGATGCTAGTAATAGGAGGAATGATGGTGGAAGAAGTCAAAAGCTCATATTGTTTATTCGTGGGAATGCTATATCAGGGGCTCCGATTATTAATGGTACGAGTCAGTTTCCAAAGCCTCCAATTATTATTGGTATTACTATAAAGAAAATTATGACGAATGCGTGGGCAGTAACAATAACATTATAAATTTGGTCATCGCCTAGGAGTGCACCTGGTTGACCTAGTTCAGCTCGAATTAGAATGCTTAGTGCTGTACCTACTATTCCTGCTCATGCGCCAAATAGTAGATATAGGGTACCGATATCTTTGTGGTTGGTTGAAAATAGTCAACGATTTACGAACATAGGTAAGGTGGCTGAGTATAGCGTTAGACTGTAAATCTAAACACAGGGGTTTAAGTCCCCTTTTTACCAAGCCTTAAGGTGATATTCATATCGAATTGCAAATTCGGAGGTGTAGGAGACTTCCCTACTAAGGCTTCTCCCGCTCTTCCTCTGATAGGCGGGAGAAGTAGATTGAAGCCAGACTAGGGTATTTAGCTGTTAACTAAAATTTCGTAGGTTTAAATCCTATCAATCTAGGGGAGGTCTTAGCTTAATTAAAGTTATTGATTTGCATTCAATAGATGTAAGATAAAGTCTTACAGTCCTTGGCAGAAGTTAAACTTGTTTGTCTTCTTAGGGCTTTGAAGGCTCTTGGACTATATATCCTAAACTTCTATATGATTAGTTGGGGTGCTAGTGGGAGTGTTATTGAGCTTATGATTGTAAGTAGGGGAATTAGTAAGTTATGTTTAGGGTTTGTTATTAGGTATACTATTTTTGAGTTGTTGTTTGTTGGAAATATTGTAAGTGAGGTTGAGTAGATTAGGCGTGTATAGAAGAATAAATTTAGTAGGGCTATTATAGCTATTATAGTTGTTAGGATAGTGCAGTTATTTTTTAGTAGTTCTGTAATGATAATTCATTTTGGCAAAAATCCTGTTAGTGGAGGTAGTCCTCCTAGGGATAGGAGGATTACGGATATTATTGTTAGTATTGTTGGGGTTTTGTTTCATAGAAGAGAAATTGAGTTTATTGTTGTTGATGAGTTTGTTATGAGAATAATAAATATTGGGATTGTGAGAATAATGTAAATGAATAGATTTAGAAGTATAAGTGAGGGACTAAATGGAATGATAGCCAGTATTCATCCTATATGGGCGATTGATGAATAAGCTATAATTTTTCGTATTTGTGTTTGGTTTAGTCCTCCTCATGCTCCTATAAAAATGGAAAGGATGGCGAGGGTTAGAGTAATGGAAGAGTTAATTAGGTCATAAATTTGAAATAGAATAGATAGTGGGGCAATTTTTTGTCATGTAAGTAGAATTAGTCCTTTATGAAGTTCGATGCCTTGAGTTACTTCAGGTAGTCAGTAATGAAAAGGTGCTAGTCCTAGTTTTATGGCTAGAGAAATTAATATAAGTGTTATGGTTAGGCTATTTGTTTGTTGTTGGAATGTTCATGTTCCTAGTTGTTTATAGTTGATAATGATGGCTAGCAATATAATTATTGATGCTGTAGCTTGTGTTAGGAAGTATTTTGTTGCTGCTTCAGTTGATCGTGGATTTTTTTTGTTGATTAATAGTGGGATAATTGCTAGGAGGCTTAATTCTAGACCTACTCATATTACTAGGAGATTTGAGCTAAGTATAGTGATTAGGGGTCCTGAAAATAAGGTGAGATAAATAATGGTTAGGGTGGCGGGGTTTATTAGTATGGGAAGGGTTTAAACCAACGTTTTCGGGGTATGGGCCCGATAGCTTAATTAGCTGACCTTACTAAATAGGATATGGTGTACTGGTAGCACGAAGAATTTTGAATTCTTAGGTTAGGTTCAATTCCTGTTATTCTAGAAATAAGAGGACTTAAACCTCTATGATTTACTCTATCAAAGTAACTCTTTTGTCAGACATATTTCTATAGGTAAGGAGGGATGCTTGCTATAAATATTGGTAGAGAGATATGTCATATGCAGAATGCTAGTGTTAGTGGTAAAAAGTTTTTTCATAATAAATGTATTAGTTGGTCATAGCGAAATCGTGGATATGATGCTCGGATTCATAGGAATACAGATGTTAGTAGTAGGGTTTCTGCTATGAAGTTGGTTGAGTAAAGTTCTGGAAGGTTAATATTGTGAATAGGGCCTAGAAAGATGATTGATGTTAATGCGTTTATAAGAATAATATTAGTATACTCAGCTATAAAGAATAGTGCAAATGGGCCTGCGGCATATTCAACGTTGAAGCCTGAGACTAGTTCTGACTCTCCTTCGGTTAGGTCGAATGGAGCTCGGTTTGTCTCTGCTAGTGTTGAGATAAATCATATTATAGCCATGGGTCAGGCTGGGGCAATTAGTCATGTGTGTTCTTGAGTAAGGATGAAGGTTTGTAATGAGAATGAGCCACTTAGTAGTAGGGTTGATAGTAGGATGATAGCTATTGTGACTTCGTATGAGATTGTTTGGGCTACTGCTCGTAGTGCACCAAATAGTGAGTATTTTGAGTTTGAGGCTCATCCTGACCATAAGATTGAATATACTGAAAGACTTGATGTAGCTAGAAAGAATAAGATTCCTAAGTTAAGATTAATTAGTGGGTGAGGTAAAGGTAGAGGAATTCATAGGCTTAAGGCTAGCGTGAGAGATAGGGTTGGGGCAATAATAAATAATGTAATTGATGTTGTTAATGGTCGTATGGGTTCTTTAATGAACAGTTTTATGGCGTCGGCGAATGGTTGAAGGATTCCGTAGGGTCCAACAATGTTAGGGCCTTTACGTAGTTGTATATAACCTAAGATTTTGCGTTCTACTAATGTTAGGAAAGCTATGGCGATTAGGATTGGAATTAGAAGTGTTAAAATGTTAATAAAGTACACTATTAGGGAGAGGATTTGAACCTCTGGGGACAAGGTTTTAAGTCTTACGCAATTTCCCGGCTCTGCCACCCTAATGACCTGGTCTAGGTAGTTAATTGTAGTACATTATTTTATTTAGATTAGTTTCATAAATTTGGTTGAGAGCGCTTTTGTAAAGGTGGCTCTATTTCTCTTGTCCTTTCGTACTGGGAGAAATTGTTAATAGATAGAAACCGACCTGGATTTCTCCGGTCTGAACTCAGATCACGTAGGACTTTAATCGTTGAACAAACGAACCATTAATAGTTTCTGCACCATTGGGATGTCCTGATCCAACATCGAGGTCGTAAACCCTATTGTCGATATGGACTCTTAAATAGGATTGCGCTGTTATCCCTAGGGTAACTTGGTCCGTTGGTCAAATATTTTGGGTCAATTGGAATTAAGGTTACATTGACTTGTTGGTCTAAGCTATAATTCTTTCGGAGGATTTTTTATTCTCCGAGGTCACCCCAACCAAAATTTTAAATTTAGGATATTATTTTTGTGCCATTAGGTGTGGTGGAATTTCAAGTAAGTTTGTTAATTCAAGCTCCACAGGGTCTTCTCGTCTTATTAAATTATTCCAGCCTCTTCACTGGAAGGTCAATTTCACTGATTAAAAATAAGAGACAGTTGGACCCTCGTCTAGCCGTTCATACGAGTCCCTAATTAAGGAACAAGTGATTATGCTACCTTTGCACGGTCAGGATACCGCGGCCGTTTAACTTTGGTCACTGGGCAGGCAATGCCTCTAATATTTGAAATGCTAGAGGTGATGTTTTTGGTAAACAGGCGGGGTCCTTGTTTGCCGAGTTCCTTTTATTTTGATTAATCTTTCCTTAAAGCATTCCTGTGTTGGGTTAACAAGTTAGTTTTAGATAAATTTGTTTTTGTGGTTGTTGTCTATAAATTTGGTAGTAACTAACAATGGGTATTCGGGTTGTTATACACTTGTGCTAGGAGAATAAATTCTTGTTACTCATATTAACAGTGTTTCTTCTATGATAGTATAGAATAACCCAATTTATAATTTAGGAAGTAGATAGAGATTTAGGAATTAGACAGTTTTTTATGTTGAGCTTGAACGCTTTCTTTATTGGTGGCTGCTTTTAGGCCTACAATGGTTAAGTAAAATTTCTATTATTCACTATTTAAGGTTTTTCCGTTCCTAAAGAGCTGTCCCTCTTTTGGCTATAATTTAAATTTACGTTAAGATTTTTAGTTCTTGAAGTAAATTTAAAGTTGAACTTAAATTCATTTTTTGGGTAACCAGCTATCACCAAGCTCGTTTGGCTTTTCACCTCTACCTAAAAATCTTCCCACTATTTTGCTACATAGACGGGTTGATTCATAAAATTGTTTTTAGGTAGCTCGTTTGGTTTCGGGGTATCTAGCTTAAGTTCTTTTAGTTAGAATATTTCTAGTTAGTTCATTATGCAAAAGGTACAAGGTTTAGTCTTTGCTGGGTTTTACTTTTAATTAGGTCTTTCACCTTTCCCTTGCGGTACTATATCTGTGGCTCCTAATGTAAATTTCTTTCTCCAATACTTTAGTAATGAATGGTTTATTTTATGTTAGGGTATTGTTAGGTGAGTGAGTGTTAGGGCTAGAATTGGTTCAGAGTGTTCGTATACGAATTCTTCTGGGTGTAGGCCAGATGCTTTATGTAAGCTACACTATGATATTATTCCAAGCACACTTTCCAGTATGCTTACCTTGTTACGACTTATCTCCTCTAATAAATTTTATTACTTGGTATTATGTATAATTAAGTGTATTTAACTTGAGGAGGGTGACGGGCGGTGTGTACGTACTTCATTGCACTATTCAATTAAGCTCTCTACTCTTAATTTACTACTAAATCCTCCTTTGTCCTTTAGTTTCATAAAGGATGTCGTGATGTTCTTAAATAGAAAATGTAGCCCATTGCTTTCCACCCCATTGGCTACACCTTGACCTAACGTTTTTATGATTGTTCTCTTGCTTACTTTTATTCCTTTTAAGGGTTTGCTGAAGATGGCGGTATATAGGCTGAATTAGCAAGGGATGGTGAGGTAAAGCGGGGTATATCGATTATAGAACAGGCTCCTCTAGATGGGTGTAAAGTACCGCCAAGTCCTTTGAGTTTTAAGCTGTGGCCAGTAGTTCTCTGGCAAATAATTTTGTTATACAATTATTATAGTTTAGGGCTAAGCATAGTGGGGTATCTAATCCCAGTTTGGATCTTAGCTATCGTGTCTTATGAAATGTTTAGAATTACTTTCGTTGTTGTGTTTAAGTCCTAACAATGAATTTTTACATATTAGTTGAATTTTAACTCTATTAATGTGTGTTCAATTAACACGTTTTACGCCGAGAATAATTAATTAGGGTTAATCGTATGACCGCGGTGGCTGGCACGAAATTTACCAACCCTAAGAGGTATAGCTTAGTCAAACTTTCGTTCATTGCTTAATATTTATCACTGCTGTGTCCCGTGGGGGTGTGGCTGGGCAAGGTGTCTCTAGCTATTATATGTACTTGATACCCTCTCCTTAAATCTTAAGAGTTTTTAAGGGATTCTACACCGGTTTATGGATGTTTGCATGTGTAATCTTACCTCCAATTAATTATAAGGCCAGGACCAAGCCTTTTGTTCATGGGACCAATAATAATCCATCTAAGCATTTTCAGTGCTTTGCTTTATTATTAAGCTACATTAAC